AGTTAAATTTAAATTTTTATTAAAAAATATTTTTATAAACATAAATTTAAATATTTAAGATAGGATTTGTCAAAATAAATAAGATTTTTAAAATTCAATTTTTTTGCATTTTTTTGCATTTTTTTGCATTTTTTTGCATTTTTTTTTAGAAAATTTGGGACCTGTTTTTTTACTTTTTTCTTATTAACTCAATAGAATTTAAAGCAATGTAAAGAATTATTGAAAAAAAAAAGTAAAATTTTTTTTATTAATATATAAAAATTAAATAAATTAAATTATTAATTTAAAATTATATATTAAATTATTTTATTGTTTTTAATTTTTAATTATATATTAATATATTATAATACTATATATTTATAAATATACATAAATAATAAATTGTTAGAAAGATTTATTAATCAAATAGAACCTATAGATTACATATTATTTAATATAAATTATAAGATCTTATATTGAAAATAGAAAAAAAGAAATATTAATAATTTAATAAATTATTATGATAAAATAATGGTATAAATATATTATATATATATAAATAAATAATCCTAATTATAAGAAATAATAATAATAAATTAAATATTAATTATTCTTTTAATTAAATAGTTATTAATATATAAATCTAATTTATTTAATTATTAATTAATTTAATTTTTATATAATAAATAAAAATTAAAAAAAAAAAAAAAAAACTACTTAATTTAATAAACAACTAAATTTTAGTATGATTAAAATATTTAAATTAATTAAATAGTCATTTATTTTAACCATAAATTAAAAATAAAATTTATTTTAATTTTTTAGTATAAAAAATTAAATGTTTATAAAAAAAAATAATATTAAAAAAATTAAAATTAGTAAAGAAAAATTAATTTATAAAAAATTAACTTAATTTTGAAATGTAATTATTTAAATATTTTTGTTATAAATTTAATAAAAAAGTTAAGATAAAAAAATTTTAAAATTTATGGTGATAGGAAATTTCAATTAATGAAAAAAAAATAATTTTTAAATTTTAAAATTTAAAATTTTTTATATTTTAAGTATTGGTAAATATGTATGGTTAATTATTAAAAAGTAATGGGGCATTGGTAAATATGTATGGTTAATTATTAAAAAGTAATGGGGCATTGGTAAATATGTGTGGTTAATTAGTTAAAAGTAATGGGGCATTGGTAAATATGTGTGGTTAATTAGTTAAAAGTAATGGGGCATTGGTAAATATGTATGGTTAATTAGTTAAAAGTAATGGGGCATTGGTAAATATGTATGGTTAATTAGTTAAAAGTAATTAGGCATTGGTAAATATGTGTGGTTAATTAGTTAAAAGTAATGGGGCATTGGTAAATATATATGGTTAATTAGTTAAAAGTAATGGGGTATTGGTAAATATATATGGTTAATTAGTTAAAAGTAATGAGGCATTGGTAAATATGTATGGTTAATTAGTTAAAAGTAATGGGGCATTGGTAAATATATATGGTTAGTTAAAATTATAGATTTTTGTTTGAATTTTCTATAACTTTTAATTTTTTCATGGGCAGGATAAAATAAGTGTTTAATAAAAAATATTTTTAAAAAAATTTAATTTTAGTTTTAAAATTAAATATTATTATTTATTAAATATAAATTTTATTTAAGAGGAAAAAGTAGTAATTAGAATTAATTATTAAGGAAATTTAGAATTAGAAAATATAATAGTATTAACTTAATTTGTGCCAGCAGTTGCGGTTATACAAATAATACAATTTAATTTTATTAATATTAATTAATTTTTTATAAATTAATTTTATTTAAAAATTTATTAAGTGAAATTTTAAATTTTTAAAAAATTATTTTTTTAAAATGAAGTTAATAAAATTTAGTATTAAACTAGGATTAGATACCCTATTATTTAAAAGATATATAAAAATATTGAATGATTATAAGATATATTCTTTAAAATTAAAAATTTTGGCGGTATTTTAGTCTTTTCAGAGGAACCTGTTCTATAAATGATAATCCACGATTTAATTTACTTTTTTTTTTAATTTATATATCGTCGTAATTAAATATTTTTATAGAATTTAAATATTTAAGATTTTTAATTTGAATATAAATCAGATCAAGATTTAGTTTATAAAAAAGTAGAAATGGGTTACATTAAATATATTTTTAGATTAATTATATTATTATAATTATAAAATTGGATTTGAAAGTAAATTTAATTAATTTATTAATTTGATTTAGCTCTAAAATATGTACATATTGCCCGTCGCTTTCATTTAATGTGAAATAAGTCGTAACAAAGTAGATTTACTGGAAAGTGAATCTAGATTCAAATTAGAGCTTGATTAAAAAGCATTTTATTTACATTAAAAAGTTAATTGTGAAATTCAATTTAATTTGAAATTAAATTATTATTTAAATTAAAAATTTAGTTGTTTATTAAATTAAGAAAAATATTATTTTATTATTTTATAGAAAAAATTTAATTTTATTATAGTTTAAAAGTATTGAAAAAGAAATTTTTAATTTTTAAAAAGAAAAATTTAATTTTTGTACCTTGTGTATCAGGGTTTATTAAATTAATAAAAATATTTTTATTTCTCGAATTTAAAAGATCTAATAAATTATGATTATTATTGTAAAATAACTAAAATTTAATATTTTATTAGTAATGAAATGTTTTTCGTTTTTAAATATATCTAGTTTTTTAAGAAATTAATTTAATTAATTTATTATAAATATATTTTTGTTTAAATAATTTTATATTAATAATAAAAAATATTTTTAGGGATTAGCTTAAAATTTGATTTTTATTAAAAATTTAAAAAATTATAAAATTAGGATTAAAAATTTCCAAATTTTAAAGTATGTTATTATTTATTATGGTGTAATAATTTTTTTATTTTTTATAAATATTTTATTAAAATATAAATTTAAATTTTAATGATTTAGAAATTATGATAGAATTAGTAAATTATGATGTAAAATTTTAATATTTATTAGATTTTATAAAGGAATTCGGCAAATTATTTTTTACCTGTTTATTAAAAACATGTCTTTTTGTAAAAATATAAAGTCTAACCTGCCCTATGAAAATTTAAATGGCCGCGGTATATTAACCGTGCTAAGGTAGCATAATCATTAGTTTTTTAATTGAAAGCTGGAATGAAGGGTTGGATAAAAAAATAACTGTCTCTATAAAAATGATTGAATTTTATTTTTAAGTTAAAAAGCTTAAATTTTTTTAAAAGACGAGAAGACCCTATAGAGTTTAATATAAAATATAATTGTTTTTTTTAGTATTTATTTAAATAATTAGATTTTATATTTAGTTGGGGTGATTGAAAAATTAAATAAACTTTTTTTGTATAAAAATATATTTTTATAAATTATTGATCCAAAAATTTTGATTATAAGATAAAATTACCTTAGGGATAACAGCGTAATTTTATTAGAGAGTTCTTATTGATAATAAAGATTGCGACCTCGATGTTGGATTAAAATTTATAATTGGTGCAGAAGCTATATTATTAAGTCTGTTCGACTTTTAAAATTTTACATGATCTGAGTTTAAACCGGTGTAAGCCAGGTTGGTTTCTATCTTTAATAAATTTATATATTTTAGTACGAAAGGACCAATTATATAAATAATATTTTAAAATTGAATAATAAATATTATTTTGGCAGATTAGTGCAATAGATTTAGAATCTTTATATGTAGTTATACAAATAATACTTGTTATTAAAAGATTTATTAATAATTTTTATTTCTACTTTATTATTATTAATTTGTGTATTAGTAAGAATTGCTTTTTTAACTTTATTAGAACGAAAAGTTTTAGGGTATATTCAAATTCGTAAAGGGCCAAATAAAGTTGGATTTTTAGGTTTAATTCAACCTTTTAGAGATGCTATTAAATTATTTACTAAAGAGCAAATATATCCATTTATATCTAATTTTAATTTATATTATTTTTCTCCTTTAATAAATTTATTTTTGTCATTATTTTTATGAATTTGTATACCTTTTATTTCAGTAAATATTAGATTTAATTTAAGAATTTTATTTTTTTTATCAATTTCTAGTTTAAGAGTTTATACAATTATATTAGCTGGTTGATCTTCAAATTCTAATTATTCTTTATTAGGAAGATTACGTTCTGTTGCTCAGACTATTTCTTATGAAGTAAGATTAGCATTAATTTTAATATCTTATTTATTTTTGATTATAAGATTAAATATGATTGATTTTATAAAATATCAGGAGTATATTTGGTTTTTATTTTTAATATTTCCATTATGTTTAATATGACTTGTTTCTAGATTAGCTGAAACTAATCGAACTCCTTTTGATTTTGCAGAAGGTGAATCAGAATTAGTATCTGGATTTAATGTAGAATATAGAAGAGGAGGATTTGCTATAATTTTTTTAGCTGAATATGGTAATATTTTATTTATAAGAATAATGTGTTGTTTATTATTTTTAGGAGGAAATATTTTATCTTATTTATTTTTTATTAAATTAGGATTTATTTCTTTTTTTTGATTATGGGTTCGTGGAACTTTACCACGTTATCGTTATGATAAATTAATATATTTAGCTTGAAAAAGGTATTTACCAATTTCTTTAAATTATTTAATGTTTTTTTTTAGAATAAAAATATTTATTTTTATTCTATTGATTTAGTTAATTATTTTTAGTATAAGTTAATAGAAATTTTTATTTCTTTTTTTTACTTTCAAAGTAAATACTTTAACAAGTTCATTAACTATTTATAAATAATTGAATCTCAAAATTTATTTATTAATGGGTTAATAATGTAATATAAAAAGTAAATAATAGTTAAAATTTGTCCAGTTAAAATATAAGGATCTTCTACTGGACGAGCTCCAATTCAAGTTAATAAAATTACAATTGAAAGTAAAGATCAAAATAAAAATTTATTTATTGGATAAAATTGGGTTCTTGAATATTTTTTTTTGTTAGAAAATGGTAAAATATAAAGAATAGCAATTGATAAAACAAGAGCAATTACTCCTCCTAATTTATTAGGAATTGAACGTAAAATTGCATATGCAAATAAAAAATATCATTCAGGTTGAATATGGACTGGAGTTACTAAAGGATTTGCTGGAATGAAATTATCAGGATCTCCAAGTAAGTAAGGATTATGTAATGTTAAAAATACTAATAAAAATGTTATAATTAATGCTCCTAAGATATCTTTAAAAGTAAAATAAGGATGAAATGGAATTTTATCAATATCTCTTTTTGTTCCAATTGGATTTCTTGAACCTGTTTGATGTAAATATAATAAGTGAATAATTATTAAGGCAAATACAATAAATGGTAAAATGAAATGAAATGTAAAAAATCGAGTTAATGTAGCATTATCAACAGCAAATCCTCCTCAAATTCATTGAACAAGTAAATTTCCTAAGTATGGAATTGCTGATAGTAAATTAGTAATTACTGTAGCTCCTCAAAATGATATTTGTCCTCAAGGAAGAACATATCCAAGAAAAGCTGTTGCTATTGTAATAAAAAAAATTGTTACTCCAATTATTCATGTTTCTATTATATTATAAGATCTATAATAAATTCCTCGTCCAATATGAATATATAAACAAATAAAAAAAAATGATGCTCTATTAGCATGTAAAGTTCGAATTAATCACCCATAATTTACATCACGGCAAATATGGGTTACTCTATTAAATGCTAATTCAATATTTGGACAGTAATGTATAGCTAAAAATAATCCTGTAAAAATTTGAATTATTAAACATAAACCTAAAAGTGAACCAAAGTTTCATATTGTGGAAATATTAGAAGGTCTTGGAAAAATAATTAATGAATTGTTAATAATTTTTAATAGTGGGTTAGTTTTTCGAATTGGTATTAACATTAAAATTTTTGTCGTAAAGAACCATAATTAATATTAGTAATTTTAACTACAGCAATTAAAGTAATAAATAAGTAAATAATAATAATTAATATTATTAAATAATTTGGTTTATTAAAGTATTTGATTATTGATAAATTATGAAAATATATTAAATTTTGGGAATTTATATCAAAAATTTGGTTATTTATATTTAAATAAAATTTATCTATTAATAAAATAATTATGTATAATATAAGAAGAGTTATTAAAAATGATAGTTTAGGATTAATTTTAAATTTTTCATTTGAAGCAATTCTTGTTATATAAATAAATAAAATTAATATTCCTCCTACTATAATTAAAAATAAAATATATGAGTATCAAAAATTAATATTTATTAATCCTGAAATTAAAGCAGTTAAAATTGTTTGAATTAATAAAATAAAGCCACATGTTAATGGATGATTTATAAATAAAAATAATAATGATAATATTATTATTAAAGGTAAAAATATATAAATGTCAGATATTAGTTTATGAAAAATATTAATTTTGGAGATTAAGGATAAATATTATTTATATCTGAAGTTTTAAAAGATTAACTTATTTTTGATTTACAAAATCAATATTTTTATTTTAAATTATTAAAACTTAATGTTAATATTTTTAATTTTTTTAATATTTTTTTCAGGAGCTATAAGATTTGTTTTAAATCAAAAACATTTATTATTAATATTGTTGAGATTAGAATTTGTTGTTATTTCTTTATATTTGAATTTATTTGTTTATTTAAGAATGATAAATTATGAATATTTTTTTTCAATAATTTTTTTATCAATTAGAGTATGTGAAGGAACATTAGGTTTATCAATTTTAACTTTAATGGTTCGTGTTCATGGAAATGATTATGTTATAACTTTTTCTTCTTTATGATAAAATTGGTTTTAAGTTTATTTATATTGATTCCAATAAGTTTAATAAATAAGTTTTGGTTAATTCAATGATTTTTTTTTCTTTTAAGATTTATTTTTTTATTTTTTTATAGAAGATTTTATTTTACATTTCAATTAAGATATTTTTTAGGTATAGATTTATTATCTTATGTTATAATTTTATTAAGTTTTTGAATTTGTAGTTTAATAATTTTAGCTAGGAGAAAATTATTTATAAATAAAAATTATTCTAATTTGTTTCTTTTGGTTTTAATTTTTTTAATATTTAGATTATTTGTAACTTTTTCATCTATAAATTTATTTGTATTTTATTTATTTTTTGAAATTAGGTTAATTCCTACTTTAATATTAATTATTGGTTGAGGATATCAACCAGAACGGTTAGATGCAGGAATTTATTTATTATTTTATACTTTATTAATATCTTTACCTATAATAATTATAATTTTTTATTTAAGAGAAAAATTTTATTTAGTAACTTTTTTATTTTTGGATCAAAATTTAGATTCTTTATTTATATATTTATGTACAAATTTAGTATTTTTTGTTAAAATTCCAATATTTTTTTTACATTTATGATTACCTAAAGCTCATGTTGAAGCTCCAGTTTCTGGATCAATAATTTTAGCTGGAATTATACTAAAATTAGGAGGTTATGGGTTAATACGATTTATAGTTTTATTTAAAAATTTTATTTTTAATAGAAATTTATTTTTTTTAAGGATTTCATTAATTGGTGGATTTTTCGTATCTTTAATTTGTATTCGTCAAAGAGATATAAAATCATTAATTGCTTATTCTTCTGTTTCTCATATAGGTTTAGCTTTTAGAGGGATTCTGACTTTTAATTTTTGAGGTTCTTATGGTTGTTTAGTAATAATAGTTGCTCATGGTTTATGTTCATCAGGTTTATTTTGTTTAGCAAATATTATGTATGAACGAATTCATAGGCGAAGATTGTATCTAAATAAAGGTTTATTAAATATTATTCCTTCATTAAGATTATGATGATTTCTTTTAGTTTCTTCAAATATAGCAGCTCCTCCTTCTTTTAATTTATTAGGAGAAATTATATTAATTAATTCAATTATTGGGTATTCTTCTTTTAGAATAATTTTTTTATCATTAATATCTTTTTTTAGAGCAGTTTATTCTTTATTTTTATATTCATATACCCAACATGGTAATTTTTATGCAGGAATTTTTTCATTTTTCTATATTTATATACGTGAATTTTTATTATTGTTCTTACATTGATTTCCTTTAAATATTTTATTTTTAAAAATAGAATTATTAGTTCAATGAATTTATTTAGTTAGTTTAATATAAAATATTGATTTGTGGTATCAAAGATATTTAGTTATACTAAATTATTTGTGTTTCTTTTTTTCTTTTATTTTTAATTTTAAGAATTTCATTTTTAAGTTTTTCTTTATATTTTTTAATTTTTAATATAATTTATATTTTAGAATGATTAATTATTTCAGTAAATTCGATAAATTTTATATTTGTAATTTTATTAGATTGAATATCTTTAATATTTATAAGATTTGTTTTATTTATTTCTTCAATAGTAATTTTTTATAGGGAAGAATATATATCAGGTGATTTAAATAAGAATCGATTTATTTTATTAGTAGTAATATTTGTTTTATCAATAATAATATTAATTATTAGACCAAATTTAGTTTCTATTCTTTTAGGTTGAGATGGATTGGGATTAGTTTCTTATTGTTTAGTAATTTATTATCAAAATATTAAATCATTTAATGCAGGAATATTAACAGCTCTTTCTAATCGAATTGGTGATGTTGCTTTATTAATAGTAATTGCTTGAATATTAAATTATGGTGATTGAAATTTAATTTTTTATTTAGAAATTATAAAAGATGATAAAATTATACAATTAATTGGAATATTAATAATTTTAGCTGCAATAACAAAAAGTGCTCAAATTCCTTTTTCTTCTTGACTACCTGCTGCTATAGCAGCTCCTACACCTGTTTCTTCTTTAGTTCATTCTTCAACTCTTGTTACAGCTGGAGTTTATTTATTAATTCGTTTTAATTTTTTAAATGAATCTTTAATATTAGTTTTGGTTTTTATTTCTTCAATAACTATATTTATATCAGGACTTGGTGCTAATTTTGAATTTGATCTAAAAAAAATTATTGCTTTATCAACTTTAAGTCAATTAGGTTTTATAATATCTATTTTAGCTTTAGGTGATTATAAGTTAGCTTTTTTTCATTTATTAATTCATGCTATTTTTAAAGCTTTATTATTTATATGTGCAGGAAATATTATTCATAATTTAGGTAATTGTCAAGATATTCGTTATATAGGTGGTTTAATTAAACAGTTACCTTTAACTTGTACTTATTTAAATATTTGTAATTTATCTTTATGTGGTTTACCATTTATATCTGGTTTTTATTCAAAAGATTTGATTGTTGAATTTATATCAATAAATTATTTAAATATTTATATTTATATAATTTTTTTTATTTCAATTGGTTTAACAGTTTCTTATAGTTTTCGTTTAGTTTATTATTCTTTAACTGGAAATTATAATTTTTTATCTTTGAGAATAATGAGTGAAATAAGTTATATTATATTAAAAGGGATAAGAGGATTAATTTTATTTGTAGTTTTTAGAGGAAGAATATTTTCTTGGTTAATTTTTTCAGTTCCTTATTATATTTGTCTACCTTTAATTATAAAAATAATAACTTTATTTATAATTAGAATTGGAATTTGGTTAGGATATGAATTATCAAAATTTAAAATTTCTTATAATTCTTTAAGAATAAAATATTTATCATTTTCATTATTTTTAAGTTTAATATGAAATATACCTGTTTTATCAACTTTAGGTATTAATTATTATCCTATTTATTTTGGAAAAATTTACACAAAATTATTTGATCAGGGTTGATTAGAATATTATGGAGGATTAAATTTAGTTAATTCTTTAAAAAATTTATCAATTATGCAAGTTTTATCTTTAAATCATATTAAAATTTATTTAATAATATTAATTTTTTGATTGGTATTTTTATTAATAATTTTTTACTTAAATAGCTTATAAAGAGTTTAATATTGAAGATATTAAGGAAGGTTTAACCTTTTAAGTATTTATAAAATAAAATTTAATTTTACAATGAAAATGTAATGTTTTTATTAAACTATATAAATAGAAGTAAAAACAAAATTTCATTGCTTAAGAATTAAGTTAGAAGCTTATTCTTGAATTTCTTACTTCTTTAATTGGAGAATACTCAATTTTATCATTAACAGTGATATACCTCTAAATTTGGTTTCAATTAAAAATAAGGATTTAAAAATCAAATTTTTAGGTCGAAACTAAATGCAAAATTTGCTTCTTATTTTAAGATAAATTGATATTAATCAATATATTTTAAATGCAACTTAAATGTTAATTTAACTATTATCCTAATTTTTTCAATTTAATGCTCCTTGATTTCATTCATGGTATAATCCAACTAATAAAATAATTAAGAAGAAAATTATTACTAAGTTAAATTTTATGATATTTGAGAATTTTATGATTAAAATTATTGGAATTAAAAGAGAGATTTCTACATCAAAAATTAAAAAAATAATAGCAATTAAGAAAAATTGTAATGAAAAAGGTAAACGAGCAGAAGTTTTTGGATCAAATCCACATTCAAAGGGTCTTCTTTTTTCTCGGTCATAAAATCTTTTTTTTGAAGTTAGATTTAGGATAATTGTTAAAATTATCAAAATTATTATAATTATTATTGTTAGATATAATAAAATTTTAATTATTTATACTAAAATTTAGATTTTTTGATTGGAAGTCAAATATAATATATTATATTATATAAATTATCTACCTCATCAGTAGATAGAAATATAAAGGAATAATCAAACTACATCAACAAAGTGTCAGTATCATGCAGCTGCTTCAAATCCAAAATGGTGAATAGATGAAAAATGATTTAAATAAAGACGAATTAAACAAACAAATAAAAATATTGTTCCAATAATTACATGTAATCCATGAAAACCTGTTGCTATAAAAAATGATGAACCATAAATTGAGTCAGAAATTGTAAATGAAGCTTCAATATATTCATATCCTTGAAGAATAGTAAAATAAATTCCTAAAATTACAGTTAAAGTTAATCTTTGAATTCTTTGTCTATAATTATTTTCTATTAAACTATGATGTGCTCATGTAACAGTTAATCCAGAGGTTAATAAAATTAAAGTATTTAATAAAGGGATTTCTAAAGGATTAAAAGTTTGAATTCCTTTTGGTGGTCATAATATTCCTAATTCAATAGTTGGAGTTAATGATCTATGAAAAAATCCTCAAAAGAAAGAAATAAAAAAAAATACTTCAGAAGTAATGAATAGAATTATTCCTCAACGTAATCCTTTAGTAACAATAAAAGTATGAAGACCTTGATAAGTTCCTTCTCGAACTACATCTCGTCATCATTGGTATATAATTAATAAAGTAATTGTTAAACCAATTAATAATAAATTATTATTAAATAAATGAAATCATTTGATTAGTCCTATTATTGTTGTTATAGCACCTAAAGCTCCTAATAAAGGTCAAGGTCTAATATCAACTAAATGAAATGGATGATTTTTATGTGTTGACATTAATTAACTTCTCTAGAGTATAAAGTTCTTAAAACAGCAAAAACATAAGATTGAATTATTGAAACTGCAGTTTCTAATGTTAATAAAAGAATTTGAGTAATAATTAAAATATTAAGTATTAAAAGATTTATTATTGGTCCAGTATTTCCAAGTAAAGTTATTAATAAATGACCAGCAATCATATTAGCAGATAATCGAATAGCTAATGTTCCTGGACGAATGATATTTCTAATTGTTTCAATACAAACTATAAATGGTATAAGAATTGGTGGAGTTCCTTGTGGAACTAGGTGTGCTAATATATGAATTGTATTATTAATTCATCCATAAATTATAAAACTTAGTCATAAAGGTAAAGCTAGTCTTAATGTTATAGTTATATGACTTGTTCTTGTAAAAATATAAGGAAATAATCCTAAAAAATTGTTAAATAAAATAATAGAAAATAATGAGATAAAAATTAATGTTCTTCCTTGAGATTTATAATTTCCTAATAAAGTTTTGAACTCTTTATGTAAAGTAATAATAATTTTTATTCAAATTATATTTATTCGTGAAGGAATTAATCAAAATATTGGAGGAATAATTAATAATCCAATTATTGTTCTTATTCAGTTTATAGATAAATTAAAATTAGATGAAGGATCAAAAGATGAAAATAGATTTATTATCATTTTCAGTTATATTTAGTTGAAATTTTTTTAGAATGAAAAGATTTAGATTTATTTAAAAAATTAAAATAGTTTAAGTTATTAAATAAAAAAAAAATTATAATAAAAAAAATTATTAAATTAAGTCAATTTAAAGGTATTATTTGTGGGATAAAAAACTATCTTATGATTATTTCAATTTGACAAATTGATGTTATAAATTAACTAAATTTTTCATTAGAAATAAACGTTACTTTATTATAAAATGATTTAAAATTCCATTGCTTACTTTCAGCCATCTAATGTTATTAAATTATTTTAGTAATTCATTTAGAAAAATAATTAGGAGAAATTCTTTCGATTACAATTGGTATGAATGAGTGATTGGCTCCACAAATTTCTGAACATTGTCCATAAAATAATCCTGATCGATTTAAAGTAAATCTAACTTGATTTAATCGGCCAGGAGTAGCATCAATTTTTACTCCTAAAGAAGGAATTGTTCAAGAATGAATTACATCAGCTGCAGTTACTAATAATCGAATATTTGATTCAAATGGTAAAATAACTCGATTATCTACGTCTAATAAACGAAAATTAAAGTTATTAATTTCATTAGTTGGAATTATATAAGAATCAAATTCAATTTTTTTAAAGTCAGAATATTCATATGATCAATATCATTGATGTCCAATTGTTTTTAATGTAATTATTGGATTATTAATTTCATCTAAAATATAAATTAATCGAAGAGAAGGAATAGCAATAAAAATTAAAATAATAGTTGGTAAAATAGTTCAAATTAGTTCAATTAATTGACCTTCAAGTAAATAACGATGTAAGAATTTATTAAAAAATAAAGTAATTATTAATTGTCCAACAAGGACTGTAATAATTACTAAAATTATTATAGCATGATCATGAAAATAAGATAATTGTTCTATTAAAGGAGATGCTCTATCTTGTAATATTAAATTTTTTCAAGTTGAAATTTCTAACAAAAGGTTAAACTTTATGTTTGGGGTTTAAATCCAATGCACTAATCTGCCATATTAGAAAATAGAAGTTAATTTAGGAAGTTCTGAATATCTATGTTCGGCAGGAGGATTATATTGTAATCATTCAATTGATGAAGTTATTCTTAATGGTCTAATTCTTTTTCGTTGAACAGCAAATCTTTCTCAAAAAATGAATAATAAAAAAGTTACTCTAATTAGTGAGATTAAAGATCCAATTGAAGAAATAATATTTCATAAAGTAAAAGTATCTGGATAATCAGAATAACGACGAGGTATTCCTATTAACCCTAAAAAATGTTGAGGGAAAAATGTTAGATTTACTCCAATAAATATAATAAAAAATTGAATTTTTAAGTAAAAATTATTTAAAGTTAAGCCAGTAAATAAAGGGAATCATTGTACAATTCCTGCTATAATAGCAAAGACAGCTCCTATTGATAAAACATAATGAAAATGAGCAACTACATAATATGTATCATGTAATACAATATCAATTGATGAATTAGCTAAAATTACTCCAGTTAATCCACCAACTGTAAATAGAAAAATAAATCCTAAAGCTCATAAAGTTGAGGGTCTATAATTAATTAAAGTACCATGGTATGTAGCTAATCATCTGAAAACTTTAATTCCTGTAGGAACAGCAATAATTATAGTAGCTGAAGTAAAATATGCTCGAGTATCTACATCTATACCTACTGTAAATATATGATGTGCTCAAACAATAAAACCTAAAAATCCAATTGCTATTATTGCATAAATTATTCCTAGTATTCCAAATGTTTCTTTTTTTCTTCTTTCTTGACTAACAATATGAGAAATTATTCCAAATCCTGGTAAAATTAAAATATAAACTTCTGGGTGTCCAAAGAATCAAAATAAATGTTGATATAAAATTGGATCTCCACCTCCTGCTGGGTCAAAAAATGAAGTATTTAAGTTTCGATCTGTTAATAATATTGTAATTGCTCCAGCTAATACTGGTAATGATAATAGAAGTAAAATAGCTGTAATTATAACAGCTCAAACAAATAAAGGTATACGATCTATAGATATTCCTCTTGGACGTATATTAATAATAGTCGTAATAAAATTAATAGCTCCTAAAATTGAAGAAATACCTGCTAAATGAAGTCTAAAAATTGCTAAATCTACAGAAGCTCCTCCATGAGCAATATTAGATGATAATGGAGGGTAAACAGTTCATCCTGTTCCTGCTCCTCTTTCAACAATTCTTCTTATAATTAATAAAAATAATGATGGGGGCAACAATCAAAATCTTATATTATTTATTCGAGGAAAAGCTATATCAGGAGCTCCAATAATTAATGGAACTAACCAATTTCCGAATCCACCAATTATAATTGGTATAACTATAAAGAAAATTATAATAAATGCATGAGCTGTAACAATAACATTATAAATTTGATCATTTCCGATTAATGAACCTGGTCTTCCTAATTCTGTTCGAATTAAAATTCTTAGAGAAGTTCCAACCATTCCAGCTCAAATTCCAAAAATAAAATATAAAGTTCCAATATCTTTATGATTAGTAGAAAATAATCATTTGTTCGGTAAAATGGCTGAGTTATAAGCAATAAATTGTAAATTTATTTACGAATTAGATTCTTTTACCAAGTCTTATATTCAATAATGATTTTAAATTGCAAATTTAAAGGTAAAGTAATTTTAAGGCTTAGATAAAATCTATTTTTAACTTTGAAGGTTAAGAGTTTAATTTAACTTAAATCCTTAAAGAATATTTAAAATTCTTGTACATAGGATTAAGCTTAGTAATGTTACTAAATTCATAAAAATTAAAAAATAATTATTGATAATTCTAATTTTTATAATTGTTTCTCTTGATGATACAGTCAAAGTTGAAAGAGTAATACGAATATAAAAAAATAAAGTAATTAAACTAAAAACAATCAAAATGAATCTTAAAAAATAAAAATTATTATTGATTAAATTTATTATTGTTAATCACTTTGGTAAAAATCCTAAAAATGGTGGTAATCCACCTAAAGATATAAAATTTATAATAAAAAATATTTTTATTAATTTATTTGAATTTAAAGTCAAAAATATTTGATTTAAATAAAAAATATTTAATATTTGACAAATTAAAATAATTCTTAAAGAAATTAAAGAGTAAATAATAAAATAAGAAAATCAAATTGTTTTTATATTTATTATACTAGCTAATATTCAAGCAATATGATTAATTGAGGAAAAAGCTATAATTTTTCGTATTCTAATTTGATTAATACCATAAATTCCTCCAATAATTGAAGAAATAATAATAATTGATCTAAAAAATAATGATATTTTAAAATTGTACATAATTAAGATTATAGGTGCAATTTTTTGTCAAGTTAATAAAATTAGAGAATTTATTCAATTTAATCCTTCAATTACTTCAGGAAACCAAGCATGGAATGGGGCTGCTCCTAGTTTAGTTAATAAAGCTGAATTAAGAATTAATATGTAACTAATTTCTAAATTAGAATAGATAAATTCTGAAAACCTAAGTATCATAATTAATGAAAATAAAATTATTGTTGAAGCTAAAGATTGAGTAATAAAGTATTTTAATCTTGCTTCTGCAGGAAATTTATTTAAATGGGATTTTATTAATGGAATTATTCTTAATAAATTAATTTCTAAGCCAATTCATATACTAAATCATGAGTTTGCAGAAATTGAGATTAAAGTTCCAATTATTAAAGTATTAAAAAAAAATAATTTATAAAATATAAAAATTAAAAAGAAAAGGATTAAAACCTTTATAAATGGGGTATGAACCCAGTAGCTTTATTAGCTTATCTTTTTTACACTTTAATATAAGATGTATATTAATTTTTGATATTAAAAGAAATAGTTAAACTCTATTAAGTGTAAATTATGAAGGTGTAATACACATGATTAACCCTATCAAAATTATCCTTTTTTTTCAGGCACTTCATA